TTTTCCTTTGATTGACGGCTTTTCTACCTCTTCCGAATGCAGGCTTGGCTTGAGAGGCAATTCTAACCTATATCGTTTCCAGTGTCCTTTAGCTGACAGGGGCGAAGGTACGAGATCAATCATGTCGAGGCGAAGGGATTCTTAAGCACGAATTCAACGGGCTACAAAGAGTGAAACGATCTAAATACATGTCTTCCTTTGGGCTATGACTATGGCTTAATAATTGAATCATCTCCATAATAGCCTAACCCTAACCGGCTGGGGGGTTGAGTCACCGGAAAGGAGCAAAACGAGAGAGTACGAGACAGAGACGCAAGCAAGGACGGGGCGATCCACCCTTTCCCGACTTGGAGCGTTCTGGGGACCATGGGCGAGAGGCAGACCGGGTACTATAGGGTTCCGTTACTTACATAGAGGAGAGAGTACCGAGTACGAGAGCCAGTTAGTTGCTAACCAGAAGAGAAGGGAATCGAAGAATTGAATCCCTGGTTGCTAGCGAGTGAGGAAATCGCAGATGGGCTTATGACCTAGAAGCGGACCTCCATCCATTTATCCTGATCCCTCTTATCCCAGTGAGCTAACAGCAACCAATGAACCTCCAGACTCGAGCTCATCAGCAACATCTTTATTTCCGGCATTCGAAAGGGAAGGGGGTGACCCAATAGCATCTATAGCTGCATCAGAACCGGGCTCTTCCAGCTTTTTAGTGGGATCCAATGCTTCAATCTCACTCCTCTACATTCAACACAGTTACCGGCTCTCCTCTGCTTAGGCGAGTAGCTTCTTTTTCAGCCTCTGTGGCTTGCGGTGACAGAAAGTAGAGTTTCCTGAATGAGAAACTTCATCCGTAGCTCGTCTAACTGGTAAACTAGCTTGCTTTCAATGGTTTACGCGGATCACTCTTTCCGTTGCGGACTTAGTCGATAGGGATAGGGATCAAAGAATCTTTCAGTTCACAAGTCAGGGCGAGTAGAACTATTTCATATTGATCGGAGGAAAGAGAAGTTGTCAGTGGTTCCGAGTTGGGAGCGAGAAGTATAGGCAATACCTTCAGTTGACTTTATCGATCCAGTTAACATAGAACAATACCAACAACTCAATATGTGCTGTATAAGCAACTGGCCCTATAAGCAAGAGGCCGACGACGACACCTTACTTAACAGCAAGGCGCGAAAGCCTTCGCCTATAGCTTCTACTTCTACTTAGCAGCCCAAATAAAGTACTCCTTTAACACACAAGTACGCTCACGCTAGTACAAAAGTAAGTAAACCACCTTCTCATGTCTCCGGACCTTCTATGAACAGGGCTTTGAACTATAGCAAATAGCCCATTGGTTGAGCTTTGCTCTATGCTGGCTTAACTGTTCCTATGCCTGCTCGAACAGGAAAGCCTAACGAGCAAATAAACCGTTAGCCCGATCCACTTGTTGCCCACTTGCTTTCGCACCTCGCTTCCGCATCTACTTAACTTAGTTAGCATCCCAAATCCGCGTACCCCTGCTTCCTTTAACAGGCTAGTACACAAGCTACTAAAGCTAGTAAGCTAGTATACACGCATTTGCCCGATTGCTTTAACAGACGCTTTACCTCCTGGTTCCCACCTGTCCTGTCCAAAACTATGGAACTCATCTGAAAAGTCGATTTGCTAGATCAGAACGTGCACTCTGAGAATAGGGGTATACAAGTTAACCACCTAGAATCGATCCATGACCGCTAAACTAAAGGAGTCCTTTACCAAGTAAGCTACGCAACCGTCTTTACCCGCCTCAACCAATCTTAGCTCGGACATGCCAACAGCCAATACTTACTCCTTTCCCTGGGACAGCTAATCAATCTTCACTTTTCGACATCCGTAACGGATTAAGAAAAGCGTTCTAACAGCAGTTACACAGCCCCTGAATGTCTTAGATAGCTGTAATTGAAAGAAGGGTACTAAGTAGCTGGGAATGCGGCTAGCTCAGCTAGTTTACTTACTTGTTTGTACTCCCATCTGAAATACTACTTGAAAGTCCATATTCAACTCAAACAAGAAGCAAGCTACCTAGCTCGGTTACCCTAACTACTTAAACGAAAAAATATCCCACTCATTATAGCTGCCTTCTTGATCGACCGCTCCACTCCATTACCTGACAGCCCCTACTTTCATTCGAATGTCGACCCGGAAACAACCTCGAACTACTCCTATGATAACCTCCATGAAGGCCTTCCCCTGCTCCCCAGTTACTCGATCTAGGGCTTATATTATTATTGAAACAACTCCGGTCGATCAATCGCTAATGTATAACCTTTGAAACGCTTTCATTGGAACTTCCTTTCGGTGGAAGTTCACTTCACAACCACCCTTTCTTCGGGAAGGCATATAAGGAAGAAAGACCTGTTCATAGAATAGATCGGTAAAGACCTTACTCTATTTATTTCTTAAAAGAAGGAAGATGGGCAGAAGCTTACTCTTCTATAAGGGAGGCGAGGAAAATCTCAGCCTAGAGCAGTCTTTGTTCCATGTAGTTTCAGGCTCAGGCATGGATTTCGTCTCTTCTTTTGTTGCGGATGATCGAAGCCTAGCCTAGGAGGATGACTCTGTAGAGGGCTAAGAGGACTAAAGCATGGCGTAGGCAGCGGAATACCCGACAAAGAAAACCGCTGTTCAAGCTATCTCACCCGGTACGAGACCAGAGGAAACTGAACGGCAATTGGTAGCCCAAAGACCAGCCTTAGAATTGGGTTTTTTGGGATTTACTTATTAGATAAGGATTGGCGCTAACTCTGAATCAGAAGAATCTGAGGTGTAACCAGGGAATGAATATTGTGGACCTAAATTCCACTTAAGGACCAAGACAAGCGGAGGGAACCCCAGATCCTGCTGAGGCAGAGGAAGAGGAATAGATCTCCGGCGAGCTTCCTCGATAAAGAAAGGAAAGCAGGTAGCCGCCCAGGGCAGTCTTGTTTGCGGGTGTACGATCTAATCCTAATCCTATACCCGCGGGAGGTTCGGGATTCTTTGAGGGGATTGAACTTCAAGCAGTAGGGACCGAAGCGAAGTCTGTTGCTGTTTGTTCCCTTCCTGGGAGTCAACTCCTCGCTAGTTTGTCCAGAAATCTCTATTGTATTGTAATTTTCCTATAGTAGAAAACCGCTTTCAAGCCATACCTCATAGGTAACCATCCATGAAGGCAACAAGAACCATAGCATTTCCTCTTTCTAAGCTTTTTTTCCGGTTAGAACTCGTTTATGATACACCAACTGCGGCCGGAAGCACCAATCACCAGTAGCATTTCAACCGGTTTCCCGAGCAGCACCCTTGAATTTCTTTATCAATCACACGTGGATAGGGACAAAAGCCTGGACGATAGAGGGATAAGTGGATGGGTCTACCGATGGTGGTTTTAAGTCATCAACAAAGCAACTTATGCTTTTAGTGGATTTGACGCCGGGTCCTGATCCCCAACTAGAAAAGAAACTGAAACTCGATCTCGAGATGTGCCGGCCGGGATGCCGCAGGCTCGGATGGAGGGAACGTGAGGCAGGGCGATTTATGGCTTTCAAAGAGGCTCTGAAAGAGGTGCAAGGGATGTGTGAACATTAGCTAATGCTGGCTATCGAAATGAAAAGGGCTCTGCAATGAGATATGGTTCTCGAATAGGAAGACGGGAGATTTGGTCTTTTTTTTGAGGCTGCGGAGGATTAGGGTTCCAAACCTAGCCTCTTGATTTTAGCTGAAGAAGTGCTAAGCTGGGGCCTACAGGAGTTGGTATCATTGAAAATGATAACACCTTACCATGGTTCGAGATCGTGCCCAGCACTCTCCCACCTTCTCTTTGCGAACGATGTTAGAATATTATATAATGGCCATAAACGGAATCTTAAGAAGCTGAAAATCTTTCTGGAAACAAGTAAGAAGCTGATTGTAATGGCCAAAAGGTCAATTTCGATAAGAGCCAGTGCTTCCTCTCGAACAGAGCTCCTCGCAGAAATTCCAGATCATTGAAGAGGAATCAAAAATGGTAGTTTTCCTATCAAGTACCTGGATGTTCCCCTGTCCCTCAAGAGAATAAAGAGAGAACATTGCCTTCCTCTACTGGAGAAAATTAAAAAGAGAATCTCAGGTTGGAAAAGCAAATTGTTGTCCTCCGGAGGTCGACTAACGCTTATTAAACATTTTCTAGTATTCCGATGCTTTTGTTAAAAGTTTTATCCTTAATTTAATTAAATTACCCGGCCTACACTTCGGCTACTAATAAGGGGATAAGACCTTACAACTAGATTGGAGATGATCCCTTTCAACGAGAGTTTTGATATCCTCATGAGTTTCCCTCTCTTTGAGTTCTCTCTTTCCTCCTCCTGTAGGTTTAGAACAAGCTAGGATAAGGATAGATAGGAATGTCTTAGATTTGTAGCTAGGCGAAGAGCGTAGGAAGGATAGAAAGAGATCTTACCTGTAGGATGTAGCTTGTCTCTTTCCTGCCTTGATAGTAGAATTCCTTTCATCTACGCTACGCCTTTGAAGTTCCTCTAGTTAGCTTCTTTGCTTCCCGAGAGCAAAGCAAGGCTCCCAAGGGTCTCTCCTGCTTTCTTGGAACTCACTTTCGTACTTGTTCGGAACGGATCTACTATAAATCGGTGACCGGCCTTAGTAAAGGCACTTTTGGGCGAGATTTTTCGATCTTTACATACGATAATAAGCTAGACCAGAAGGAAGCTACTTATACTACGAAAACTACAACAAACTCCATTCGTAACGTAAACAGCCCCTTTCTTAGAGCTAATTCATAGGTCGATCCTCTTACTTAGACCTCTCCTATTATAACAATAAATATAACAAATTGCGATACGCAGCTTCAACCAAGTACGAAAACGGGAAAGAGAAGACCTTCCTTGCACAGGCGCTTTCGACGTTAGACTTCTATAACTATATAAATCAATATGAGACAGGTGTTCGGTTCGATCGCATCAAGCATCGGAAAAGAGAAGAAGCAGCTGTAGCATCTATAGCTATAGAAGCTAGTGAGCTAGCCACAACTCATTCATAAGTTCTTTCTCGAGGATCTATTTCGATTATTATATATATAGAAATAGAATAAGTTTTCCGATACACAGCATCTACTAACGGAAAAATGTCAAGTAGTGGAAGTCAACTAAGGCGATAGCGACCCATAACATAAGCAGCTCAATACCTTTAATTCTAATTCCCGGTTCCGTAATTTATCTTTCTGGCGGGTGAACAGGCAAGAAGGGGCAGGCTCTTCAAAGCTCTGCTTGCTAAGTATCGAGAAGAGAAGGAGAAGGTAGTGACGATGGGTGAGTTCGCGAAGGAACAAGCCGCTATAGAGACAAAGGCTTCAGCACCAACAACAGGAGATCTTGTTTACCGAGTTTCAGAAGCACTCCGCAAGGTATCCCTTGAAGTTTGAGTACCAAAGCTCATTGATGCACCAGCTTCAGTATAAGCTATAGAGGCCGCACCTAAGCCAGTTCGAGGCGCAGATTCCAAGGGACTTTATATCGAACTCAAAATCCCTTGAGGCGGGACATCAACAACAATGGGCTCTCGATCTCGCTCTATATCTGTAATTGGTGATTATAGGTCAACGGGTTCTGAGTCAACAGAGTCAACTGCTGTATGGATTGATCGATAGTTCCAAATCCATAGCTAGAAAGCGATTGATCCTGTTCTAAGGCCATAGCCCGCAGCAGTTGCAAAAGCAAAGGCAGCTATCTATATAGGTAGCAGTTCGTTACCCAATTCAAGATCGAGATCTAGATGAAGAGGTGAACCTCCTGCAAAGGCAAAGGCCGATGCAGAGAAAAAGGAAGGAGCAAAGGTGAGAGCAAATGGAAGAGATGAGGGCCTATTCGCTTCATATCCATCTCCAGTCCATCTCGGCATGGAGAGAAGTAAAGTCCCGTGGGCACTAACTATTGATCGAGTCTGCTTGTCCTTTCACCAAACAAAGGAGAGGATTTCATATGCTAGGATATGCATTGAAATTTAAGCACAAGATGAGCTTCCAGGAATTGTTGAAGTGGGTTGTGAGGGGGATACGGTAGAGGTAGGGGTGGAGTCTCAGTGGCTCCCCCCTAAATGCTCTAAGTGCAACTCGTTTGGGCATGGTAGTGAGAGCAGTGGGAAGGACAATACACAAACCCAGAATGTAGAGGAGCATACTAAATCACAAGGAGTGGACAAGGAATGGATGCAGGTAAACAAAGGCAAGAACAAGGTGTTCCCGGAATTGGTCATTGAAGAAAGGGGAGAAGCCCTTGGGTTCCCGGCGGTGTTGGTTCGAGTCCAGCTCGTGACGAGAGAGAGGGTTGCACTCTCTTTTTCTTAAAGCAAACTAGATGAATGCGATTGAAGTTGACATCTGAGATACGTACTTTCGTCTTCGAATGCTTTCTTCACGAAGCGCTTCTTCTTCCAATGACAACTCTTCTGTCTCTTGACCACGTAATAAAAGGCTTTAAAGGGTCTCTGAAGTTTAATATTTTTTATGTGCAGGACCCTCCGCTTTCACACTTGAGCAAATGTATATATTTATATATATATAGCTAGCGACTTAGTAGGTCTATGGCCTGCCCCCGCAACAAGTACTAGCGTATAGCATAACCAAATGGAAATGTGGCTGGGCATTTGAATGAAGGAAAGGACGGGTCGCATTTTCGTCTTGGGTCAAGCTCCGCCAAAGACTCCTTTGGGCGATTTGCTCTCTTTCGAGAAGTCGGAGCTGCAGCATAACCAAGGGCTTAATCAATAGCATAATCAACTCGTGCTGGAGGATCCGGAAGAGGATATGATACTAGCTAGCTTGCTGGCTTTGGCTTTTCGGTGTAGCATGGCTGGCTTGGCTGCAGGTCCCAGTTCTGCTGCCTTTCCTGTTGCTTATTCTACCCTTACCAATTAGCCACCTCTGCTTGCTCTACTGCTGCTGGACTGGATACTATATAAGATGCTGCTGGATAAACTACTTGCGTTGCGACACGAGTTCTATCTTCGCTATTACTTACTGCTCGGCTCGCTCCTGAAAGTCTTATTAAAAATGAAATAAGTAGCGCGCTAACGCGCGTACTCTTCTGGAGGTCTCATGTGGCTAGACGACTAACAGGTGGGGAAGGCGGGTCGAACACTTCTGGCTGGCATTAAAGAGCGGATCGAATCTCTTATCTTCTGCTACTTTGATTCATATGCAGGTGGGGCACTTAGACACAATAAGTGCATAAAAAAGCGGCAATACGACTGCTAGATATTAAGAGGATTCTGTCTTGCTCCATGATACTTATTATGGTATGATAAAAAATAAACATTATAGCATAGTACCTAATGAATCGAGTATGAGGGAGTCCTAAACCTTTGCTTCACGAAGCTTCTAATAAAGACTAATAGGCGCTTTGCTAACTTTCCCCTTACCGCTTATAGCTTTCACCTCCGCTCGACCCAACAATCTAATAGATTCTAATAGGGCAGCTCAGCCTTCCGAAATCAGGTTGATCCTACCTAATTATAATAAGCAAATTGTTTGCTTGTATGCTCTGGTAGCTCTTCGGCCATTGTTGTTATGGCTGTTCGATCGCCCTTCGCGCAGCTCCCCCGGGTCACCCTACCTCTCGAAGGCCCCGAGCCTGAGCCTACCTGGCTACGTAAAACTCTACCCTGACTCCACTCCACTATAAAGGAGTAGGCTTGACTTGACTAAACCCCGTGCGCTAGTAGCAAATCTCCAAGCCCCTTGACTCATAATGAAGGGAACAAGCAACGATGGAGCGCCGTTAGCGAAAGCCGTTGCGCGCCGTTTTATTGCTGGAAGAGATTCAAGCTCTTGAGAAGAATGATACCTGGGATCTTGCTTTTACGTAGAATCAAGCTTCCCCCAGGAAAGCAGGCGATTGGTAGTAGATGGGTGTATAAAATAAAAAGGAAAGCGGACTCTCCCGAGGTACAAAGCTCGCCTAGTGGCCAAGGGCTATGCAAAGGAATATGGCTTCGATTATAATGAGACTTTCAGCCCTGTTGCTAAGCTAACACCATCCTTACTGAAGTAGGGGTATACTCAAAAGGAGGGACTATGTAGATACCTTCTAACCTGTAGCTAAGATAACATCCATTCGAGTTATTGTCTCTATTGTTGCTCATTCTAATTTTGAGTAGTTTCAGATGGATGTTAAGACAGCTTTCTTAAATGGGGATCTGGAAGAGGAGATCTAAATGGAACAACCAGAAGGCTATGTGGAAAAAGGAAATTCAGTATAAACTTAATCAATCTTTTTCTGGACTTAAGCAATCCTCCCGGCAATGGTATATGAAATTTCATGATGCTAGCCTAGCATAGGCTATGTGATGAACACAAGAGACCATTGCATATACATTTGAGTAAGTGGTAGGAATATAAAGAGACTTGCTCTTTATGTAGATGACTTATTGATCACTGGAATTTGAAATGATAAGAAAGACCCGGTTATCCTCGAAATTGGAAATTCAAGCCCAGCAAATGTAGGCCCCGTCGGGGGGCCGAAGTGCTAAGGTTGTTCTGAGTCGATTCAATATGTTGATTTGTAAACAACCAGGATACTCCTGGTTGTCGGGATACAAAGTTCTCTGAAGCCTTATGCCCGAAGACTGATGAAGAAAAAGAGGATGTCTCTAATAACTTATGCTCATCTTGATTCGAAAAGGGGGAAGCTTGATGTATGCCATGTTATGTACCAGACCCTCTTTTTGTTTTGCAGTTGGGCTCGTTAGCCGATACCAAAGTCACCCCGGACAAGCTCATTGGCAGGCAGTTCAAAGGGTACTTAGGTACATGAAAGGTAGTAAACACTTAATGCTGTGTTACCCAGGTACTGACATGAAATTGCAAGGCGTATTCTGAAGAATAATCAAATTTGGGGAGGTGACTCGGATCATAGGAAATCCACTTCAGGCCACGCCACGTGTTCATGCTTTGAGGTGGAGCTGTTTCATGGAGCAGTAATAAACAGACGTCCGTCGCCTTTAAGAGAGAGGGGCATCCATGGAGGCCGAGTACATCGCTTGTTGCAGTGCCACGCAGGAAGCAGTGTGGTTGAAGCACTTCATTGAAGAGCTTAAATTGATCACAAAGCCCCCTATATAGTAAGGCACTATCAGTCCTAGAAGTCACCTTCCTCCGCAACCACTACCGCAAGAGAAGGAATTCTCTGTGATCTACGACCTTCCACTAGCGCCTTCACCCGTAACTAAACGAACGGCACCTGCCAACTGACTATAAGGGGCTGGAGGCTTGAATTTTTTGGCCTGGGTCCTCGCATGCGGGCGGTAGAGAATGTCACGGCTACGCCCCTGAGTGCAAGAGGGGCGCTTGGCAGGGAATTGAAACAAGGCAAGGGGAATGCCAAAACAGTTTTCGTGTTGATTCGAGAAGCTTGTAGCGGGCGGGGTGAGGGTTATTTTTTTCTTAATCCCCGAAACGAAATAAGTGAGGGCTTCGTTTGGTTGCTCATTCGCTTGCCTCGGGGCACAGGCGGCCGACTTTATTACCAGGTTTTTATTGATAACCACACTTCCCATAGAGGAGGGAAAGCCAAGAAGTGAGGGTATTGACATTATGGAAGGAGGGAGCCGCACACAACCATCGATCTTGATGGCTTAGTTTAGTAGTCTTCGCAGGACTCTAGCTGGGAAGAGACTCCAGATAGGCGGGCCTCCGATTACAAGGAGGATCTAATTCCTTACTCACCGGGGTGCGGGCCTACGACGAATCAAAGAGGGATGTTTTGGGCGTTGTCAAAATCAGGGTTCAGGTCGGCCCCGCTTGTGAGTTAGTGGAATTCGTGGTCTTGGATATCAAGTGCTCCTTCAATCTCTTACTGGGGAGGCCGTGGCTGCACGAAGCCAAAGCTGTGGCCTCTACATCAATGCTTGAAGTTTCCGTACAACGGCTGTGTTGTTAAGGTTTCAGCAAATGTCCTGCCCGTAAAAAGAGAAGAGCGAGAGCTGGCTGTATCCGAGCAAATCCCTATCATTTTAGCTGACGAGCTCCCTCCTGACAGCCCGGAATGCTCTACCCCGCAGTCTGGCCCCGATTCCGCAGTGTCAATTCTTGATATTCCGCTGGATCAAAGGGCTGACCTCAAAAAAGCATGGAAAATCAGAATATAATATTTTGAGGTTTCGAGAAGCGAAGAAAAGCCCTAACCTGCATTCTGACAATTATTAATTTAAGTAAATAGAAGGGATCGAAAGGTTTACTAGAGCAAGGGCCATATCTATGAGTTTAGCCAAGGCCTTGTATATACAGGGCCCTTATTAGTCAAGTTCTTTCGAGCCCCTTGTATAGGTTGGGTGCTTGTTTGAGACCAACAATTGCTTTCCGGAGTTTGCAAACATAGTTGGGCTTTTGCTTATCCACAAATCCCTTCGGTTGTTGCATATACACTTCCCCCTTAAGGCCTCCTCGTAGTCAATACCGGTCCCCTTGGCAACTAGCCTGGCCTTAAACCTGTCAACTGATCTATCTGATTTTAATTTTCTCTTGTAAACCAATTTGCAACCAACAACATGTTTATCTGAAGGAGGAGGTACCAATTCCCATGTCTTGTTTTTGTGCATGGCATTCACTTCTTCAGACATGGCTGACATCCATTGATTCTCCATTGCAGCTTCTTCAAAGCGGGTAGGCTCAATATCTTGAGAACATTCTGAAACATAAGCAAGATGTTCGACTGGAAAAGCATCATACGAAACAAACTTCTCACTCAATAGGATGTCGAACACTAGAGCGAGACCTGGGCAAGAGATGGGAGATACTGTAGTCACAATGATAATCAGACAAGCGAGCAGGGGGAACAGACACACGAGTGGACTTTTCGCGACGTATCTTATATGACGAAGGTGGCTCTGTCGCTAAGCAGGCCGGCAGAGAGGGCACCAAATGCCTAAACAAGACAAGAACCAACTATATGCTTAACACAAACTTTCCGGTCCTCCCTCTAGCACACGGGGATCGGCCCTACGCACCGGGGACGAAGCGTAGAGGTCACTTTAGCTTGTTGTACCGGAGTGGTTCATCGTCAAAAGAACAACAATGGGTTGTAGCATTTCCTTTGTCTAGGGGATGTAAAAGAGGGCTTTCTCGTCTAAAGGCAGGGGTGAGCTTTCTCACTATACAATGACCACTACGAACGAAGGACCAACGACGATGAAGGAGGAGAAGGAGGAGGAGTAGGAGCTAGCTTTAATTGAAGTAGGGGCGGAATCAAAGCAAAGAAATTCTGAGTTCATGCCACGACGATCTATATGGAAGGGCAGTTTTCTTGATGCATTCCTGTTGAGAATGAAGAAGAAGAGAGATCTTCTTTTGAACAGGAAAATTTGGTCACGTAGATCTTCTATTTCGCCGGAATTCGTTGATTGCTCCGTACGAATTTACAATGGAAAAACTCCTGTTCGTTGTAAGATCACTGAGGGAAAGGTTGGTCATAAATTTGGAGAGTTTTCTTTTACACGGAAACGAAGACCTTCGAGAACAAATATTGGACTGGGAAGAAAAAAGGGGAAAAAGTAAAGTCTAAGCGCATATGGCACGAAAAGGAAAGCCGATTTCGGTAAGACTTGATCTGAATCGTAGTTCAGATTCAAGTCGGTTCAGTAAGGGCGACCGCGAAAGTCACCGAATGGGTCATAGTAGGGGTTGCAAACCGGACGGTACACAACTTGGTTTTGAAACCGTGTGCAAACGAAAGTCCTATCATTTCTGTCTCTATCTATACTACTCTTTTTTGTTTTTTTGGAATTTCGTACGAATTTGTCTTGCCCTTTATTCTATGTTCAAGGGTGTCTGCTCAATGCTACCCGACCTAGACCTAAATATGCCGTACATCCCCCCTGCACCAGAAATATTTACTCATCCCCAGGCGGAGGCTCCCAATGTACACCTTATGTCGGATGCGGAGCGGGAGGAGTTCCACCGCCAAATGAAAGAAATGGAAATCCGGCTGGAACAATTGCGGAAAGCCAACGAATACCTTCGGGGCAAGTTAAGAGAGGGGCAATTTAAACAATTTATGCAAGACATTGCTCGGGCTCAAGCACGGCCTGAATGGCGGAGCTGGCACCTTGACTTCTTTGACTAGGCTATAAAGACAAAGGGGAGTCAAAATGGTAAAAGAACTCCCCCCCGGACGTACTTACCGAGCGTAGGGAACCGGGTAACCAAATCACGGTTCTTAGGGGGAAGCTTCCGGATGGTAATCCTGAAGCGCGGGTTCGAATCCCGCTCGTGAGCACATGCAAGAAAGTCGTGAACTGAGAATTAAAAAAAAAAGCGTCTAGTTTGCCGCTCTTCAAGTGAAAGATTGGCATCGAGAAACCGGCGCCCAAAGGTGCCCTACGCGGGCCGGTCCACGTCTGGCGTAAGATCCAATCTGAACGAAGCAAATAATTGAGCTGATCTTTCATTCGGAAATAAGGGGTTGAACCTTTCCTTTTATTTGGGAGGGAACCTTTTCTTAGGGCAGGACACGTCAAAAAGTTTTGGATACTATACAGGTTTCGAAGTTGACAGGGGATCAGTTCCCTTGGCATCGGTTCAGTTCACTCGAGATCAGTGCTCAATGCTCTACTCAATCGGTATGGGCTCAAGGCTCAACGCGATAAGGGATCATAGGGAATGGGATCGATCTAAGCTAAGGTATGGGCTCCGCGCTCTACCGTATTCAGTACAAGGCGATCAAGCGAAATTGAGATGAAAAGGAGGGCGGTGGGCGTTTCGGGTCCGCTCAGCGCAAGGCAAGGAAAGCAAGTCCGAAAGGGCTAGCTAAGACAAGGCAGCTAGAGCTAAAGGCAAGCGAGGACGAAGAGAGGGAAGAGAAAGAATCCCTGCCTGCCCTGTAGCTAATCGAAGGAGCGAAGAAAGCAACAGTTAGCGCAGCCGTTTTCTTGCTGGCCAAGCGAAACTTGTTTCCAGCTGACCCCTTGAATGAACGACCAATAAGTGGCAGACCGGACGAAAGGAAAGTACAAGAATTGATATCATACATATCTCCGGTGTCCCTCTTGGAGCCACGTCTAACAACATTGGATCCGCACGAATATCCCAAGACGCGTAGGCCTTTCATCCTAACAAATCCGACCCCCTCCCTTACATCCCTTTCTTCAGAGTATCAATCCTAGTGGTCGTCCTCTTCCAGATCGAAATCCAGAAAGAGTTCCGCAACGAGCAGGCATATGATTAAAGTCGACCTCTGTCTCTGTCCATCAACCTACTTAGCATAGCATATTTTTAGCATATTTGATTAAGAGCTCTTAAGCGAGTTTGAACTATAATATAAGGGAAAGGAGAATCTGATAAGAGTCGGGTTCTGTTCCATCCCCGATGTCAATTGATTAGGTTCCACTACTGGGATTCCTCCCCACTCCTAGCTCCCGAAGTACATAATGGAAAGAAAAGGCATATCCTACTGCTTCAAAGTCATAAGCTGCTCCTTCTTCGGTGGCTGCTGCTGCTTCGGATCTGGAATCGGGCCCCTTACTTTACTTTATAGGGCTCGGACGTGAATATGGATGTGGCTTCTAGCTCAGCAACGACTCTGGCTTCGGATGTTAGAGCCTGCGATGGACACTTCGACAGTGCAATTGTTCTTTCCAAGATGCTATGGCGGGCGTACTAGGAGTTCAAAATCTTAAGAATCCGCTTTTGGGCAAGTGGGGTTGCCGACAAACTAATTCCCAAAGGATCTGGATCTGGCTTCCCCTCGGATGTGCATGGACCTTGAGATGCTAGCCGCAGGTCAAGATGGGGCACCTCCGGTATGTGGTATTAATTCTAGAGTTGGAAACGCTGGCCCAAGCAGCGTTAGATGCAATAGTGTTTAACATCTTTTAGCTAAGCAAAGAGTTTGGAATCGTCCAACGAGAGATGAAAACACCTACACATAGAAAGAAAATAATAAAATATAAGGGGCATCCCTTTCTGGGGACGAAAGCGCACTTGATGTTTCAAGAGTCTCAGTCGAAGTCCTTCTCCCTATTACCCGCCGGGTAAATAATATGTCAGCAGGAGTTGGAATTTCTCAGGTGCCAGTTTCAGCTTAGGTGTAGTCTTCTGAAGTCCCTCGTGTCTAACCCCCGGCCATACATAGTTTGCTTGCTTGTCTCAACTTGATCAATCGAAGAGGTTGGCTAATAAAGGTCGGTAGTCTACTCTACGGGAGGATTCAATGGATCTTGAATCTTATTGATCTTATCGAGTTAGTTCTGCACCACCACAGGGCCCAAACCATACCTTGAGGTGAGAGAGGGAGAGACGAGGTTCTCCTAACAATGGACCAAGTCTCAACGAGTTCTTTCTTTTAGTGAAGGGAACCAGTACTTAAGCAAGAGGGGTCTCACCGATGGTGGATCGGAACCTAGGGCGACTTCGAAGAAGAAGACTCCCTTGTATTATTATTCTTAGTCGAAGCTATGCATGAGTGGATCTCTTCTCTTGATGAGGAAGGATCCCAAGGGGCTCTTAATGCCACACGCCCGGTGAAAGGAAACTAATTGTTACTCATATCAAATGGTTCTCTCCGTATCATGAGATGGGCTACTGCGCGCTAACAGCTAACAAAAATAGGGCTTTCTTTTATAAAGAAATATGCCCCGCCGTTCAAAGGGAATTCCATATTCAAAAAGAGAAGGGCAGCTCGAAGCCAATTAAGTATTTCCCTCCCTACTGGCATGGATATATCAAGCAATCAAGTATGAGTAATCGAGTATATATCATACCAACCCGCGGGGGTGCAGCAACTCAAGTGTCTAAAGACCCTACTGCACAAAAGGCAAAGAAAAAGATGCGTACGAACTATTTAAGGCAGAAGGGATTCGAACCGGACCAATTCTTGTAGCTGTGAGTGAAGCATTACAATAATTGGCTCGACCCTGATCGAGTTGCATTTCTCGATCACTAGATAAATGATATATCAAAGGCCTGACGACCGCAGGCTTTTCAAAACAAATACTTCAAGAGATATCGGCTAAACGAAAAGGGGATTTGTGCTTTCCTCTTAAAGTAGGGGTTGGACCAATAAGATACGTCACAAGTGGCCTTACTCTCTTTGTTTCGGAATGAGGATGGGAAGCAGCGCCTTCCACTCCAATAAATGATAGGACAGCTTTTGGTGCCTACTCTCGCAGAACGGAATGAAAGCTTAGACCTTACTAAAGGGGGGGTTTTACTTCTTTTGATAGGCTTTTATGGGAGCTATATGTTATTTTAATTTTTTCGAGATATGATAACCTTTCTATTATATCCAATAAATCCAAGTCCTATATATTCAAGAGACGTGGCCACCACTAAAGAAAGGGAAACCTACTATTTATCCTACTATAGTATAGGTTTAGTCCTACTATACTATATAGTTATAGTACTGGAAAAGCGGAGGGAGGGGCCTAAGCTGATGAAAGCGTAAAAGAAATAATACAAATCAAGTTAACATTTTCTCTTTAGCGATCTTTAGAAATCGTGGATTGGTGTTCCGTAGTATATTATTCGCAAGTGAAGTAAGTAGTTCACTTTGGGCGGGCATCTCTTGAGGGGACGAGCGTGCAACTACAACAAGTAACTGTCTTTCTGTTCCCGATCCCAGAGTGAAGGTATGAGAATTCATATACCGAATTACAAGAGTCGGGACTACTTGGTCGTACCCTCATCCTAGCCTCCGCGGATTGGAAAGTGAGAAATCTCTCTCCTTCGCCCCTTTCCATCAAAAACCACAAGGTAGATACACCTTTTAATGGGACGAGGTTTATGTGATCGGAGCTTACAAAATGGAAGGCGCAGCTGTTGGTTCTGATTCCGATCCCGGACTTTTGGCTACCTTACTAAAACTAAAAAGGAGGTCAGGGCAGCCCATTATATATGGGAAAGAGAGGCTATCACGGCCTAACCAATAGATACATTCTAGCTCCCCGCGCGGTCTCAACCTTCGGTTCTTAACCCCTCCTCCTTACTTTACTTTCCGTGGATTAGCTAGCCGCCTTACTTAGTGAAAGTGTCTCCGACTCAACCAATACAATAGGTGGGTCTTCTTCAGTCCGCTTGGAAAGCTATATTATATCTTCAACCAAAGTACCCGGCGCTTGACTGAAACTAGGAATGCTAGAAATGGTGGAGTCGTGTTGTGCTGGTTCGAGTCCAGCTCGTGATAAAGGTCCTTTTGGTGGTCATATAATGTTTCAGCGCCTCTTAGACCGATGACTCTCCCATTCCATTTTTCTGGAGTAAGATTCAGCCGTATGGTGAATGAAACAACATTCATTGAATGAGTGGACTTGACGTTGAACCTCCACTCCAGCTATACCCCCCGCCCGATACTACCGTTATGCCTCTACTTACTCTCTTAAAGGCTAGAGGCAAGCCTCAACATAGTTAGTTGGCACTTCACTCCCGACCAAAAAAAACCTAACGCACTGTAGCATGAGAGTCACAGGGGGTTAAGCTGTAAAAGGGCTTACTTATCGCTAATGAGGGATAAGCAAGACAAAGCAAGTCAACGTGGGGTATTCATGGTAGTGGTAAGCCATGATGAAAGGTGTAAGCAAAATCGGGCATTGCATTAACGTAAGTAAGCAGTACCGAAGAGGTGAGGATTGCATAAGATGGTCTTCCTATGAAAAAAAACTGGTAGTCATTTTTTATTTTGCGAATCAAGTATCCGATTTCTCGAGGGGTAGATAAGTATATATATACTCATACTCACAATATACTTTGACGCGATCCAACTAGGGGGACCGTAATGAACTTGTTATTCCCCCCTTAGAGAAGAACACGAAGGAGCCTAACAAAGGGTCTTCATCAACCAAAGACTAAAGAAGAAGCGGTGGGTGGATCGAAGAAAGGGCCAGAGGAGTAGCACCGCCTACGCAGAATGGGCGACGAAAACAAAGCGCCTAGTTTGTTGAAAAGTATGGCTGCGAAAGCCTTAATTCAATTCAATTGTTATATGAAGCTGATTACGAGCACAAGGGAAGGGTAGTACTGCCTAAAAGGAAGGGGAGAGACGAGTGGTACTAAGGAGAAAGAGGCACCCAGAAGAATCAAATGAAAAATAGAGTCCCGGAACATTTTAAAAGAAACTAGTCGAAGAAACAAGGAAGTTATGTCTAACTCCGGCTCACGCCAAAAAGGAAGGGGCCAAGCCTGTGAAACAAAGGACTAGACGAATGAACCCGAATTCTGTTGCTGAACTTGTATGTAAAGAAGGAGAAAAGGAGGTTCAACGAATGCTTGACGCCGGTATCATATTCAGAGTTAGCACGAGCTCTTTGGTGTCCCCAATAGCTCTTAATAAAAACGAGAAGAGTTTGATCTGCGTAGACTGACGAAAACTTAAAAAAGTGACAAAGAAAGATCCCATCCCTTCCCGTTGTCGTTCCAAGATGTAATCTTAGCTTAGAAGAAAGAATAACATGAATAGACAGCGTATATGAGAGGTTATTCCAGAATCGACGTTCATATCGCCGAAAAGGATAAGTTACCACCTTTGTCACGTCGTCTTGGATTTACGCCTACAACCGGATGCCGTTTTTATTGTATAATGAATCATTTAAGTAATCATTATCTTTGAGAAGATTACTTACTCTAAGGCCTTGTAAGGATTGACTTGGATGATTATAGCGTCTTCGGAAAAGAGGTAGAGCACTTAGAACAGCTCAAGGAGTGCTTAGGCGTCTGTCGCGCGGCTTGTCCCTGAATCCACAGTTCTTAATGAACCAGGGACGGCTGCTAGGACACAAAGCCGTTAAGGATTACGAGGAGAAGGTGATCTTGGAAATGACGACGCCTGTGAAAGGAGTAAGATCCTTCCTGGGACACGTTATTACCAGTGTTTTAGAAATTTTTTAGCTATGTATGGCCCCTAGACTTGTTATCGAATAAAGGTAGTCAGTTTGTTCTTCGCGGCGCCCTGAAGGATAAATTCACATCGGCGCCTTTTCAGCTGATAAATCGAGTACTTTCTAGAATGGGTTCGAAGTACTCCGTGTGTGTATTTAGAATAAGCCTCTGATGTTATGCGAGAGGCACACCAGGAGTTTCCGGAGGCAATGGGCAGGCCTAAAGTTAAAGTAAGAAAGATTCTATTGGCAGGACTCCGGTGGCCTACCATTACGACAAATGTGAAGGATTTTTGTCGGGCGTGCGACGCCTTCCAGAGGACCGGGAAGCCAGGTCCTAAAGTCTATATGTCCTTGACGCCGCGTTTTAAGGTAAAGTAAAGGGAGGAAGGCTGGGGCATCCATTTCGTAGGTTCCTTGACACGCCGCTTGTCTCTTTCTTCGCGCTGCTCCTTCCATAGCCTATCCTAGCCCTATGCTCCGTCTCATTCAGTTTCCTGCTCTCGAAGGCAACAACTAGATGCTTGTCTCGAATCAGCACTCCGCCAATCTCACGGTCATTCTATCGGCAACCACCCTCGGTTAAGTTAAAGAAAGGATAGACCGAACCAGCTCACTAACGAAATTTCAGATCAGGAAATGTCACCCGAAGCACACCTTCAAAGCTCGGCTGAAGTTGGACTCGAAGCACGCCTTCAAAGCTCACCTTTCCTGAACCAACCGCCCATCTTCACGCCCTTGCCTGCCCGCCGGACTTGCTTGAAAGAAGCTCTGAAACAAGACAATACAATAGGAAAAAGGTGAAACTTGCCTTCCCTTATCTGTTCCGAGGACTGAGAACTAGACTCGATAATGCTCTTACGCTAACGAAACTGTTTACTTTACTTTTGACTTCTCTTCTATCTTCCGTTCACTCCTCCCCCTGCAGGTATTTCGCCTGTATGGTGTTTACCGGGTGGGACCCTCGATCCGGAAGGTATACCACTATCAGCTACTATCTATACATGTCTGCCTCCCTTGAAAGCTCCTGGTGCTGCGACTATCACCGGTAAGTTGCGTCGGATCAACATCGGGATTAGAATCCACTGCAAAAGCAACTAAGTCAACGCCTATTTGCTCTGGATCTACTGGCCCGGACGCTTGAATCTATTCCACCGCAAACAACCGAATATACTACTGCAGGATCTTCCGCTGCTTCTGTTGTTATTGCTCTCGCCTGTCACTACGCCATCTCAGCAGCTGGGACTGGAACTGCTTCCGCATCTGGCACTCCCCAACCTTTTCTATCTATCTTTAGAAGTAGGGCGAGTGTTTAAAGACCGGGTTCTCTCTCTGAATCAGGTTATTCACTGGGCTGTTAAGCCATCGAGTCTTCTAGGGTTGATCGACCCCGTTTCAAGAGGATTCATCCAAGACTGACGATCTCGTTAATTCTAAGGGGGAGCCCATTCCATAAGGAAGATAAGAGGAAGGCAGGCTTTAAGGCTAATAAGGCTAAGGAATATAGCTTGCCAATCTTATGATTGGCAGGCGTATTAGCAACGGACTAGGAATGGTATTCTTCCCTACTCTAACCTCTAACTGAATTCGGACTAAGAGATTACACTCACTCAGCTAGCTCTTAAGAAAGTCTTAAGTTAGTTTAGTCATTATTACTTCCTTTAGTCGGTAAGAAAGGAAGCTCATTAGTCCTAGTCCTAATAGTCAGACAAAGCAGCAGACAGGCAGGGAAATAAGCTCAAACATGCTATTAGTCTAACAGAGCAAGTAATAAGAGCAGGCCAAGCAAAGAGGATTAACATGACGAGGTCTTTATCAACTAAGAGCCGAAAGCAAGGAAGTAAAGCTACGGCTAGTCTAGTAAGGTCAAACGTGCCAGTATTAGCTGACAAAAGAAAGGGGTCTATAACAGCTAGGCTAGTAAGAAGAAAAGAGGTATTTATCTATCACTTGAGAATCGATTAAGGCATGAAGATCTTCCTCCCCTGACTCTCGTATGCCCCTTTAGACGGGGTACCTTCGCTCCACTTCCTCATTCAGGCTGATATGAACTAAAAAAGAAAAGGAAGGAAGGCCTTCATCTTTTTTCATTAAACAAAATTGCCGAATCTAGTTGTATTTCTCCCTTGGCCTGGATGATATACTTGTGACTGACTGCAAAATGGAATGGGTCGAATTCCACCAAGTAATATTTTTGCTCATGTGATTCCTCAATAGCATCCTGACGGAGGAAGGAATTCCAATGTTATATCTCTATTCAACAGAGATCATTTTGCAGGCCCATCCCCCTTTCTCTAATAAGGTAAGGTCCAGACTATTTCCTTGTTGCTCTATGGCAGCTTGGCAATCATCAACATAAGGCTGAGTCACGAGATCAAGAATTCTGACTTCATGATCGGGAAGACCATCAAAGTCAAAGTCATTTCTACTATTCAGAACTCCAACCTCCTTCCCTTCCGCTTTCTCATCATAATCCGGGAAAGATTCCGCCTGAACAGTTACCACTTCCCGCTCTGTCTCTTCTTTCTTCTCAATAGCATATTCTTTTTTATCTTGGAGGGGAAGGAATAAAAACCATGCACTCATCTGACCCAATTACCTCCTGAGTTCTTATCTTCTTCTCGTTGCCTAGAGTGAGTCTGCTAACTATAACTGACATCCTCAAATAAAAGAGAACGAGCGAGATAATGTTACAGTTATTGTGTGAACCGCATGTGCCTATTCTTCCTATTCTAATTTGATTGATTTCCATTTCCGTTTATACGCCAATAAGAGAGGCCTTTTTTTGTTATTACTACACATCTTTCCAATAAAAGATGAGAAAGGAGAACGCTTTAAATAAAGGGCGAGGGAAGAGAAAGCTCCTGAGATACCTTCCTCGGAAGCAATGGGTTAAAATACCTCCCTAAAAAGTCAATGTTAACAATTAGAAGAATCATGCCAATCCTATACAAGGTGGTATTAATCCAGAGGATAATCATGCCGTAGCTGGAATAAATGTAGATGAAGTTGCTGTTATAGCAGAAAAACATCTTGGTGCTACGTTTTGAATGCTAAAAAAATAACCGAAGATAAGACTGCCGTAAATAAGGTGTTAGATGAGTTTGATGTCAGCAGGCACACGGGAATTGCAGCTACAGTTGTTGATGGAAACAAGGATGTTGGATTGGAAGCACCTTCATGTGGTCTTTCTCCGATTGAAGGCCGAGTTAATGTAGAAGTGGGTGATATTCCGGATGGTGAGTGCAACCAACATGTTGACATGGAAGGAATGCAAAGCAACCCATATTAAGCTACAAAGCCCTTGTTTTTTAGTACAAATAGCTACGGGGTTTGCTTCAGCAAGTCACTTCGGATACTAAAATAATTAAAAGTTAGAGAGGTGGGAGCCCAGTGCACGAGCCTTTAGTGAGAATTCAGACCATATTGATTCATTTTCTAGTGAAATTAATACTGACCCATACGACTTAAAAAAGGGGGGGCGAGGAACGGATGAGAACTGCTTCCGGAAGATAGAGCGGAGTAGCATTCCTTTGTTCCGGCCGGTCGAATATCTCGACTTCTCTCGCCTGCTCTCTAACACTTTTCACACTCATTCCGATTTCCACGAACTTTTTTCCACACACACTATCTTTGTGCTTACTGGATCGTTACGAACATACATGTTTGGGCGTAGTGATTCAGCAAGTTCACTCGTGTGTTCCGAACTATCGATTCTTTTTCTTAATACATCACAGCATATGAGTCTTTATGGTGCTCGAGATGGAGAACCCTCTTTATGTTGATAGGGGGTAGAGGTGGAGGTTGAGCTCATGGGGGATAGGCCTTTACTTTCAATCCATTTTACCACTCCTAAACCAACAATCTAAACTCACCGCCTTTAAGATAAGAATAGTCCCTTCCATTCGAATATCATTCTTTTCCGCCTTACCTACCTTTCAAATATTCCCAACCTACAACCAAGATATTTACCCTACCTCTCATTGGAATGGGAGGGTTGAATAGAAGGGTAACCGACGATTACCGAGTAAGATATTTACCCCACCTTTCCGCTATCCGCCTTGTTGTGATAGGGGGGGCTTTCCTTGCTTTCTCTGAAGAGGGGCTCGCTTTTGATAAACGAGTTAAAGATAGTGAAAGACTTGCCGTCGCCTACTTAAAGTCCTCGAGTACTACGCTATCCGGAAAGCAAGATTGATTTGACTACCGCTTGACCAGGTCCGAAGGTTTTTTTTTTCTCTGCGAACTCTGACTCTGGACTAAATTGATGAAAGAGCGAGCCCCTCTTTGTTTGAAGGGTCCTTCGGACTAAATATGCGACCACCGCTCTCTCGTACCGCTAATACAAAAAGAACTGACTTTACTGCCGAGTGCCTACAACGGGAGTATTAGACTCCAAAGCTTGAAAGAGCTTGACGGGTATCTTTCTTTTTTTCCGGATCTCCCAAGAGCTGAAGCGCCCAAGCAAGAAAGGAAATTTTCTCTAAGCCAATTGCCCTGGAACTGTTCTGCGACTTCCCAAGAAACCGACATCTGTCTTTTCCGGAAAACGGAGGGGATTTCTTCTCTAAGCAAAACCTATAAGCAAAGCTGCCCTCCCTAAGCCTTAAAAAACGGGGCTAAACTGACGAACCTACCTCTTTCGTAGAGCGCTGGAACTTGAGTACCGAAACTGAACTACTGGCTTTCTTCGGTTCCTTCTCTGGTTCGGGTGCAGGTTCAACTCCACTGAAATCTTAACTTACAGCCGTTCCTTCCTTCACTTACAGGTTTACCTAGAAGTCAAAGTCATGATCCCGTCCCTTCAACTATCAGTCCATTGACTAAGAAGGGGGCCTGGAACAAAAACTTCACGAAAAGGAAATCCGATTTCGGCAGTCATCGTTTCCATCTATTTCTTGCTCCTTAAGAGGAGCTTCCGCTTGATTATTCATTTTTGTTACCTCAGGTTTTTGATGTCATTTGATTTCTTTTGGTTGGCACTATATGACTTTTTGGATTCGGAGAGCCCGACTTTCGGGAACCAAATGGTTCCATCTGAGGGTTCTCCCGGCTCGGAATCGGAAGTCAGAAAGGCTTTTTCCCGTTTTTTAAAAAAAGTGTTTGGTTGGTTTATGGAAAAAAAAAGGGCCGACGAAGAAACGAAAGAAATTAGACCAGAAGATTTAATTAAAGTTGAGGTGTATCCGACCGATACACCAAACCAATTAAGACAAAAAGGTGCTTTCATACTTTCTTCATATTTCGCTCAGGCGACTATTGTTAGAGAAAATTCTATCTGGTTAGATATCGTGCAGCATCTAGCCTTCGAAAGGAGCGGAAGAACTGATGTCACACGAGAAGATCTCGTTTGGGTCATCGAAGCGCTCAAAGATACCGATAATACCGGGCGCGAATTGTATCTAAAGGCTAATAGGTTTTTGCTATTAGATGACAGTAGGTATAATAGACCCCCAAGAGACTAAATGAGACTTTCTTCCACTTTCTTTCTGTACTACGCCAGGGGACCTCCACCCTGTAAGAATTACGACCAAAAACTCGAGCCTCGGAGTCTAAAAAGGCAATCCCTATCGCCCGAGAAAAGGGGGTTTAACAAATGGTGGGCCACAAAAGGACTCTCTTGAGATCCTTCTTTCTGTGCTTTCGCTTTAACTCCACCCGAGCAAACCGTACTTACTACTTAGTTTAATTCTCCCACCTTATCTTATCTAAGTAAATACGGAACTCTGCCCTTTCCACTTCACAAGAATGGGAATCGCCCCATAAGATTGTGCGTCGATTTAGCAAACCAATTCTTAAAAAAGCCCGTCTCAATAGCTCAGTGGTAGAGCAGTCAATGATTAACTGACTGGTCGTAGGTTCAATTCCTACTTGATAAGAAATGAATTAAAGAATTAGCAAAAAAGGCTTCTTTGCCTTGGAAAAGATCAGACTGTTTATTCCTTCAACATAGGTAATGCCGACAGTGGCAAGGAGTTTCTTCTTAAAGAAGATCTGCTACGCTTATGCCCGATAACCCGAAAACTTTGGTTATTACGGACGGTGAAATAGCTGCTTCTTTTTCTCTTCCTCCCCTCGACCTCGCGCGACTTCTCTCCCTTTATTTAGAGAACCGAGTGAACGCAGAATCCTAAGCGGCCTTTCGGCTAGCACGTGGAATCTTCTTCTTTTAAGATAGAACCAAACAAGAGCCGTTCTCCTTTGAACCCTGTTCATGTGAAAAAGAAGAATAAGCGGTCTTTGGTCTTCAGTGAAATGACATGGATCCCTTTAAGAAGAAGTAAGCTCTAATCACTCTACCTTGACCCCCGAGGGGAGACAACTCAACTCAATAGATAGAGTAAGTGTCCTATTGGCTAGGGGTCAGGAACGATAATAAGGCTCTAGTTCGACTAGTAGCTTTCACGTGGCGAATCGGTATGTATGAAGTTTCTGTGATCACTTTACGGCATTCTTTAAGCTTTATTTTTCACCGGACAGAGTGAGAACTGCTCAGCTTGCTTGCTTTCTGGAGAGAGGTTTAAATCCTGGCTAACTAAGAGATAGAGTCGTCCTTTCTCTTCTCTTTCTGACCTTTGTAGATTCGCCCCGAAAACAAGCGGATACGGAATGGCTTAAGTCGAACTAGTCCGGCTTCGAATTGCATGTGTTAATATAATCATCCTAACCCATTCCCATTTACAAGAGTGTTAGGAGGTATTTCGCTTAGCTCAGAAGGATTCAACAAAGAGCAGTGATACACTTACCCAAAGCAACTTAAGGGATAGTGAGCTTGGACGACACTAGGGAAGAAATTCCAGTTTTTTCCAAAAGCATGTCCTTCTAGTCGATTTTATCTCCCTTTCTTTTCTATCAACGAGGTCAGTCCAGAGTGCTTACACTATTGACGAGGGAGTAGGCACCTAATAACAAACTCAACCGGTCTATTCTCTCCGTAAGCAAAGGTATAACTAAAGGGATTTGTATTCCTTCTTAAGCGAGCCAGGTCTCTGCGGGATTGGCCTCATTGGATTTGGTTGACCATGATTTTGGAAATGATCCTTCCAGGAAATTAAATAAGCTGATCGGTCGAAAATCGTTCCCTGCGCATTAAATAATAATAACAATGTTCATCCAATAGCAAACCCTATTTTATTTGGAAACCTTCCACTAGATTTAGATTCAAGATTAAGGCCTGTCTCCACCAGAATTTGAAGTTGTTCGCTTGAACAGAAGGCGCAGCTTGGTTAGACCCAAGATCGATAAGCTCGAGTCCCTCAGAGAGGGCAAGGCCTTGGGTTTCAACCGGGGTCGCAACTAGGATAGCTTCCTCAACCCGAAGGACCAGGAAGATCGTTAGATCTAAGTTTACACGGGCCTCCATCGTTTAACACAGACCCACGAGCTGCCGTTGCCGGCGAACCAGCTTTACGACCGGCCTCCAATAGCGGGTCAAACTAATCTCTCCGATAGACATGCAAGCTTCTTCGTCTTCAGAATCCTTGCAGTATCTTCCCCCTCCTCACCGATGCTATTTCCTATAGCTGAGACAGATATCCGATACCTGATGGAGCGAGCTAACCTATCAGCTAGGCAGTCCAGTTCTTGCTGGTATTGGCCCTTTCTTCGGAGATGGGATGAGGGACTGGAGCGGGTAGGGCTTCCTTTCCAAAACAGGTCTCTGTCTTCGAGATGAGACTGGGCAGGCGCATTTGGCATCTCCTAGCAGCGGGAATGACTCCTCAATTTGGGCATCCACTCAAATTCAAGCCGCGGCAGCTGTTCCAACTAATCCCTACTTTTTGCGGTCTCTCCTACGATAACTAGAAAGAGCTACTTCTTCGAGCTGGGTGGGGGTCGAGCCCCTTCCTATATCTATGTCTGGAAGACAATCCCCACCACTTCAGGAAGGGAAGGTTCGATCAAAGGGTTCATCAGTGGATAATGAAGAAAGTACTGAACAGGGCATGGGAGGCTTCCATCGATGGCGTATAGAATAACATAGGGTAGAGTGAAAGGGTCCACCCCGAAAAGCCAAGCCACTGATGCTACTGCTGCTAAATCCGCCAATGGAGTGCAACGTTACCGGGTCATTCTGTCGGTGCCTTCGGCAACCGGCAAAGAAAGACCGTTTTGAGCAGCAGTAACGCTCATAGCAAGCAAAAAAGATGGGGTAAAGGGGCGGCGGGAAAGCCAAGTTAAGTTTATAGAGTCGGAGAGCTAGTAGAGCTCAAAGGTTTCTACCTGTGACTAACTTAGTGTGCTTTTGGTAGCAGCAGCCATACCAACAATCTATCTTTCGTAAATAAGCACTTGCATTACAGTGCGAGATCTGCCAAGCTAAGCTCAATCACAACCCACCGGCTCAAACACAAACAAAGGCTGGATCGGTTCACTGAACGCGAACCAAATCTAGCAAGTACTCTAGCAATTAGGTCAACGAAAGCATAACTTTAAGTTGTTCGGCCCAACGATCAAAATACCCTCTTCTGATAGAAAAAACTCAAATCATGAAAAGAAAGTGGAAGCTACAGTTTTTCGGGCTTCATCCCCCCTTCTAGGAACGGAGTTGGAGACTCTCTTCTGAAAGCTTACCTTGACGAAAGCATTTCTAGCTATAAGAGAGCAGAGTTATCGAAATTGAACTCTTTTCCTAAGTAAGAAGGGGTTGGTTATTCCTCTGATTGTTAATAGAATAGCCCCAAAGTCTTTGGGTCTAAGGCAAATAAACAGTTCCGATGTACATACGAGGCATAGGAAAAAAAACCTCTTTGCCCGATCCCGAGCTAGGGCCTAATTCACGTACGTAAAGGGAAGGGTAGTGGGTGGGGTAGGTTTTTCACTCTGTATTTTAGTACGTCAATAGATGAGTGAAGCGAAGGGACTATCCACCGATAGGCACGAGAGGTTAATAATCCAGGGGAGCATGTAATTGAATAAAAGAAAAACCACACCAAGCTATGGGTGCATTTATTATATCTGATTTGGCTATCGGCCTGGCCTTTTTACTTTTCGCAAAGCTTGGCCAACAGCCTTATTTTCCTAAATATTGGCTAGCTCAGATAAACATTCCAGCTATTCCAAGAAGGCGGTCCTGAGCAGATGATCCTCGGATTCCATAAAAGCACGTCCGGCAGCTATTCAAATAGATCCAGTTCCTATCCGCCTGTAACCCTTTTTGGGAATGGAATCCTATCGACTAGGTACTTTTAGACCCCATCGATTTGGGCAACTTTCACTATGCGAGGGCTTTGGTCTTCTTCTTTCTTTTTGAATCACAGTAAATGATTCAATCTCGAACTGGGCCTGACTATTCAGTTGAATTGAGAGTTGGTTCAACTATCGAGGATAGGAATATTTAGGAATTTTTTTAAGACTGTCGTCTTTGCTAGTAAGTGAGGCAATCGATCGGAACGCTAAAAGCGAAGTGCCAACTAACCTTTGTCTCTGTCTCTAAATAAATCAATGGGGCAAGTCGAAGCATGTCTTCTTTCTTTCAAGCAAGACGAGTTAGTCTCTGAAAGATGAGGAAAAAAACTTTAAATGGACCTGACCTGCCTACTTACAAAGCCTTAGAAGCCCTTAAGGGGGCCTTTAGAAAATCTGGAGTGTTCCCTAGCTTTATTCTTTTTTTGTTTCCGTCGCTCAGTGCATCCGAACCACCGAACTACCGCCCCTGAAAAACTTTCTGTCTAACTGTCTATCTATCAATAACTCTTCCTCGGTGTGCTCGTTACTCGGTAAGCTCGGCAAGCAAGTCAGTAATGAGTCCTATTCGTTTAGTTTCTAAGCTAGGTGACCTGAGCTTAGGGATTTTTTTCAGTTAGTAAGGAAGTAGGCAGGGAGGGCTAAGGTATTTACAGTACAAAATACATTCGAAAGAGACGCATGGGATAAAAATGTAAGGAACAATCTGAATATGAACAAACTCAAATATTCATGAGAGATTGCGAGGAAAGAATAAAGGAAGCAATGCGATACATCGGGGTAAATGAAATAGGAAAACACACAAAGGTACTATACCGCTTGGGGGAGAAGTGGCTGCCCATGAGAACCGTCAAAACAAGAGGAATGTCGCGCATAAGATCGATAGATAAAAACTTAGGTAGGGGGCTTGCCAGCGTAACAACTATAATCAAAAGAAGAAAAGAGGCCAGAGTCGTCAAAAACTTTGACGCTATACTGTATTCTTATATGCGCGACACACGCCTTTTTGTATTAGCACTTTGCGCTATCATAGGGTTCGGGGTGTGGGCGTGTTTAGCGCCAGAACAGATGGTGTTGCAACCAGACGTGCTAACAGCCGTCGACCTCAAAAAAGTTATTGAAGTAGTTAGGGATACGTTTGCCAACAAGGTATGTAGCAACCACCTGCAGGTAGCCAGTCCTTGTGAATGCGGGGAGCCAATCAATACTGAGACCAGACAGTTGTTTCAGGGAATCGACACCGAGTTCGACCCTCTGGATATCAACAAAAAGAAGCTAAGGATGCAGGCAGGGGCTGTCTTTGCTGCTTCCATTATCCTGGCTATCACGCTAAATCCATATCCCCCACGGCGTTTATCTGCGTATTAACAAGAAGCGACGAATCGGCTCAAAGAAAGGAAAAATCGCGGATAAACTTTTTTTCGCTATGATGCAGGTTTCGTTAAAGCTATAATAGATAGCTATATTGTTGTTGACGAAACGAAAGTCGACTCCGGATGTAGTCTGCCGAAGACGAAGCGGCAAAAATCACGATCAAAAAGGTTGAAACCCGGACCCATGTATCTGGAAAGTGCAGGTTCGAATCCAGCTCGTGACAAGGCCTTTGCCACAAAGGCGGACTTCTTATGTATTTTGTATTTCTATTAAATAATAACACAAATACATTGACAATTATACCCTTTAACACTCCCCCTCAAGCTGGAGCATATAGATCATATGTTCCCAGCTTGTTACAAATATAACTAACCCTTGAACCCCCCCAATGGCTTGGTAAACAAATCAGCTAGCTGATCTATTGATTTCACATGTGTTGTTCGAATTACATGTTGCATTTCTCCCGTACGAAGGGACAATCAACATGCTTCGTTCTCTCATGAAATACTGGATTAGATGCAATGTGGACAGCTGCCTGGTTATCACACACCAAATTCATAGGCTGTGAATGCTTAATCCCAAGTTCTTGCAGCATATTCTTCAACCAAACGTCTATATCCCCCTGGATTATCAAAGAGCAGGCCATCATCCTTACTGAAACATTCGGATCCATAGGAGTATCCGCAGTCCCAACAATCCAGTCTCCTCTAATATAATTAGTGTGTAACATACTTCCTTTGAGAAAGTGATATTCCCGCCTTTGATCTTGCTACTTCAATACCCAAAAAGTACCGAAGCTTTCCAAGATCCTTGGTATAAAAGTGTTTACTCAAATACTGTTTCAGGTCAACAATTCCTGTCCTGTTACTACCTATAATCACAATATCATCAACATACACAGCAAGGATTATAGACCCACTTTGGGTATGACAAACAAATACTGATGAATGCTCAACTTCAGTTTGCTTCAGTCCATATGCAGAAACTACTTTACTAAATTTATCAAAACATGCCCTCGAAGACTGTTTTAGACCAACAATTGCTTTTCTCAATAGGCTTGAATTGATCATGGGTTCGTTCATGCAGCGTACCTCTCAAAGTGAGGTCAACATTTCAGGATTCCTCTCCAAACCGGGATGATCGAGCGAGAGAAGGTAGGAGCGACCTTCAGTCAGAGCGTACTAAGGCTTTTGTTTGAGCACTTTCGCTTCTTTGTTCAACCCACGTGCGGGGGCCTAACGCACTCCGAAATATCGGCCTCCGATCACTGTCCCGATGTAGATGGACTATTCTAGCTGAGAGCTCCCTATGGTTGAACTATCCGCTACTGCTTGCCTTCCTGTTATAGCTACCGTACTACCTGAGACAACTACTTATCTTCCCTTGCTCTTTGACAAAGAAAGAGTTATAGCCTTTCTTACCTTACCACTCAAACAGCAGCTAAGGCGATTTGCAAAGCAGCTTGTCTATGACTATGAGACGAATCGGCACCTTATTAATAGCCTATGTATCTGAGCAGCAAAACAAAACCTACGATTGAGGTATTTAAGTTTGGGAGCATACAAAATGGAGAGAGAGTTTTTTTATAATTTTTATATTTTCAGACAAAGAAAAAGGCCTTGACACTAGTTATAAGAGTCTGAAAAAAGCCCAGGCGCAAGGCGAAAAGCGATGTTCACAAGTCTTGGTGAAGAAGTTGAATTAGGTGCTAACGTAGATAGTAGTCGATCCAGGCTCAAGGCAATAACGACCAGTAGCTATGATGATAAGTAGCAGTGTCAGAGCTTTAAAAAATGTTTTCCTTCCTCTAAGAGACTCTGAACGAATGCTTGAATGCTCTGAGGTGAGGTCTTGCCAGAGCCTTTCTTTAGGAGTGAAGGCAAGATCCGACTTTCAATCGAGTGAATAGCAGGCTTGTAGTTGAATCGAGAGTGGCGATTAGTACAAGATCGATAATCTATCTCTTTCTCGCAGCTCGTGCTTTAAAGCGAACGAATGGAACTAAAGGAATGATTGTTGACTAGACTTATACGATATTACCTTTGATTCCTATATGCTTTCATAGAGAGAATATCCCAGCTAGAATAGCAATAGGATATAGGAGAGACTGGGGAATCAAATCTTTCCTTAACGATTCTTCACTCCTTGTTCATAGCTAACCAAGAGTGAGCTTATTCAAGCAGATAAGAGAACGGCGGACAAGGCGACAACAGCAATTACTTGTGCAGCGGCATCGTCCGTATGCTATCGAATCGCGGACGATGTCGATGCATACGGAAGCATGGAATCGGACGCTAGCTTCTCTCTTTTCTTAAATTAAATGCGGGGTGCTTAACACATGCAGATCGGTCGATCGGTTAGCGCCTGCGTGTCCCTACGATCAGGGTGAGGGGAAGTTTAATTGCTTACTTTTTAGAGTTAAAGAGTTAATAAGTAGAATTCACCATTATTGCATGCAAAACAGACAAGGCGATAGGTGCCTAGCCATCAACTCATTCTCGTAAGAGACGCCGAGAGATACAACTTCAGGTTCTTCCGCAACCTCGAAAGAATCATAACGAAATGGATCCGAAAAGGACTAATGTGTTGGTACGGATTTCTTTTTCTTGTAGGCCCGCTAAGCTAAGGTCACTGCGACCGCATAACCATTCCGACGAGAAAGACTACTAAACAACGAGCTTCGCTGAGAGCCCTCCACTCAGTAGGTACTCTATCACTATTACCCAGACCGAGATAGAGATGGACTCCTGGACGAAGGATCTCCTCTTCTGCTGATAGAGCCGGGATTACGTCCTCGCTCTAAGAAGTAGGCAAGTAAACTAGCTAGTGCCTCTTTTATCATAGGCATTTTGGTCAGCAGGCTACTATTTCAGATCAATTCCTGGAGTCATGCCAACAAAGCCAAACGGGTGCCACAACCCCTTCAGTAGTTGATCTTGCCATTGCTATTGATACATATTTAGGCGGAGCAAGCAGAGCAAGGGATGCCTCAAGACGCCAATTCTATGGCCAAAGATCTGTATGGAAACCTTGTTTTGAGATTCCCCGTAAGAACCTGAGAAGTAAGAAACTAGCGGTTAGAGAGCCACGTTCCTCTCTCGGAGTTGAGTTACTCCATTCCTCTCTGTATTTGAGCGCATCTCCTCTTTTGAGGGCTTTCGTGAAAAGTTGTTTGTTGGTATGCCGGATATCATGATCCCGTCCCTTCAACTATCAGTCCATTGACTAAGAAGGGGGCCTGGAACAAAAACTTCACGGAAAGGAAAAGTCAACCTTCCCTGAAGCCGAAAGCGGCTAGAGCAAGATCGACTGAGTACCAGTACTGCCTTGCCCAAAGCTACCAAAGAAAGTGGAACCCTTGAAAGAGAGACGTAGGCCCGAAAGCAAGAGAAAGAAGGTTTCGTTTACCACTGGAACTGGAGTAGCGGAACTAGCACGACGAACAATGCTCGGCACTCTGTCAAGTGAGCCCCTCTCATTCTCTATAAGCCCTATAGTTGCCCTGTATAAGCATTCTTAGCTCAATACCCTTTCACCGCCTTCTCACGCTAATGAAAGCCCTTACAGAACAACTACTGCGAGAGCCTTTCCTTCCCCTATACGGAAGGATACTCTATTTGGTCAAAGTCACTTTCCAGAAGAGGCAAGGAGTAGTAAGAGGAAGAAAGAAGAGACCAAGTCGTTTACTTCATATTTGTGACTCTTGCCAACAATTGGTTCTTTAACTGGCACTTGACTCGAACCGCTTGCCATATCTAAACTAGCTACTGGCAAAGAGGGAATTGATTCAAGATCCCCTTGCGCCCTACAACCCGAAAGTGACTCTCTATCAAAGCACCTGCGGTGGGCTAAGCGCAAGGAGTCTTAGAGTCTCGATACTGGCTAACGGAAAAAGAACGGCAAAGAAGTAGTTGTTCTACAACCCCCAGAACTGTACGCAGCGCTTTTCGAAACAAGAAGTGGTTTGTTTTTTCTAAGTCGCTCTGCGAAAACGGTTTTCTGTCTACGAGCGCCTGTCTGCCTTCACGAACGTATAGTAACTCACTAGCCCTAAACCGTAACTGAAACACTCTCTTCTCCAACCAAAGCCGCCATC